AGAAAGACTCCAGAAGATATTGATCGTAAATAAGAAGACTGTTTACGAATAAACAGGAATAGATATTCGCATTCATATACATAAGAATTATGTAGGAACCAAAATAATCTTTTCTTTCTTTTTGAAAAGACGTAAATGGATTTCTTTGAAGTAAGGATACTATTCAAATTATGATATTCGTGGAATAACAATCGCAAGAAATGCAAAGAAGGAACATCTTTGATCCAGCATTGAAGGATTTGAACCAAGATTTCCAGATGGATGGGATGGGGTATTAGTAGATCTGACACATAATTTAAATGTGATAATTTATCCTCTAAAAAGGGAAATATTGAATGAATAGATCGTAAATTCTGAGATTTTGGTATTCTTTTTTCTTCAAGAGAAGATACTAATCGCGACGAGAATGGAATTTCCAGAATGACTGCAAAACCTTCTGATACCATTTGAGAAGAAAAATGAGAAGAAAAAGAATTCTTGTGCCCCCAAAATCCATTTTCCTTTTGGTTAGAATCATTCACTGAAGAAATCAAAGATTTCTGTTGATACATTCGAGTAATTAAACGTTTCACAAGTACTAAACTAGATTTATTGTCATAACCGAGAATTTCCACAGGTTCGTAAAAAATCAAACTATTGAAGCTATGATAATGAGCAAGTGAGTAAATATACTCCTGAAGGAGTAGTGGATATAGGAAGTTCTGTTGCCGAAATCTATCTTTTTTCAATCTCAATATCCTTGTAATTCTGCCATTTAAATACATTTCTACTGTAACCAAAAAAGGGAGGCACTTCTTGTGTTATGAAATGATACATAGTGCAATATGGTCAGAACGGCGTATACATATGTTGTATGTAGTATATTATTGTTTCTCTTATACTAAAAGACTTTTTAGTATTTGTATTAGTATATTTCTAGTTATACTATTTTAGTATAACTAGAATAAACTATAATAATAATAATAGAAGAATAATATTCTTCTTCTAATTAGTTTCTATTATTAGAATTCTATCTTCTAATAATATAGTCTAGTATTATTATATACTAGTATTATTATATACTATGCACTGTCTATACTTTTACTTTCAATAATATATACTTTTATACATGTAAAAAACATAATGATAATCTAATGAAGTAAAAGATTCTATAAAAGTAAGAACAAATAAAGAATATATACCCCGGAGACAGAGAGCCCAATCTACAGATCTTTTTCCTTTCTATCCAATTTGGGTTTCTTTTACTTGTTAATATAAGTAGAATAACAAGAAAAGAAATAAATAAAATAACAATAAGAAAAAGGGGTAAAAATCTTTTATTTTTGCAACCCAATCACTCTTTTGACTTTGGAAAAAAATCCCTTTTTTATCACTATACTATTTCTTCTACACATCCGTCTTCAATCCACAATAAAGAATAATTAGGATTAATAAAAAAAAAGAATCAATGGTCCACTCACAATTCACAAGAGAACCTTTTCCCACATCAGGCACTAATCTATTTTTAACGCATAATTAGTAATTTGATCGGGTAATCATTCAAATTAAGAAGGTAAGCTCGTTGCTTTTTTGTCTTACTCGAATTGGAGCCATAAGGCTCTATCCATTTATTCACTAGACCCAAAATACTTTACCAATTGTTATCAAATTATCAAAAGAAAAACTCTCGTTCTATTTCTATTATGAGTACTAGAAATATTCTTTTTCTATGATTTTATTCTTCTTTTTTCTATTTTTCTATTCTTTTTACGACATGCTTTTTTTTCCATTCATTACCTTTCAGGATCAGTCGCAGTCTTCTAAACTCTACCAATAGTCTAGACGAATTCCTTCATCCAAATGTGTAAAAGATCATAGTCGCAATTAAAAGCCGAGTACTCTACCGTTGAGTTAGCAACCCGGATCAATATGAAGTGTAGATATGATCGAAATAAAAAAATTCAGCAAACTCATTCATTTTACTAAAGTGAAGGAAAGAACCGATAGGGAATGGGGATAAAAAGATCTATTTATATACGATCAAATTATATTTGTTTGATACGCCATTGTCAATATGAATGGACTTTTTATCAAACAAATTTCAAGAAATTATATAGAAATTTGTGTTGGATTAGCATAATATAAAGAATAAAACTTTGAGCGGAAAAAAATAAGGAAAAGGTAAAGATAGAAAAAATAGCGGCTTTATTGTTTATTGAATCAAAAAAAGAAAGGTACAATACAAATACAAGAAGAAAGATTACCCCCCTTGTTTGGGGGGTTCCACAAAAAGAAGAAAGAAAAAGAAGAATAAAATAAGTATGAATAGAACAAGAAAAAACTTTGAATAAAGATTTACACAAAGATAGGTACTAGTTACCCTATCCTTTTTTTATTCATGATTCTTGTTTTTCCTTTCTTTTTTTATCAAAAGAAACTCGAAATTCTTTAAAGAATTCTGTCTTCCTTAAAATATCATAAACAGTTCCTGTGGGTTGAGCACCTTTTTCAAGGAAATATAAAATAGCAGGAACATTTGAATAAGTTTGATTCTTTATCGGATCATAAAAACCCACTTTTAGAAGATCTCTTCCTTCTCTTCGGGATCGAACATCAATTGCAACGATTCGATAGATGGCTCATTGGGATAGATGTAGATAAAAGATGCCCCCCTAGAAACGTATAGGAGGTTTTCTCCTCATACGGCTCAAGAAAAAATGATTCTAATTTCTAGAATTTCTCTTTCTATCTATCTAGATAGATAGAAAGAGAAATGGATCCATAAAGAATTAGACTGTAATTTGAGCCTTTTTTTCCTTCTTTACAGAAAAAGAAATTTCATTTGTACTCCTAACTCAAGTTGGGTAGTTTTGAAAGAGTTCGAAAGGAAATCCTTAAAATTTCTTGAGCTGTCTCTAACCTCTTTTTTTGTCTTCTTTCGGATATATTTTTTTTTACTCATTCTGATCCAATTGTTGAGACAAGTGAAAATAGTGTTTCCTTGTTCCGGAATTTGTTGTCTTTGCTTTGCGCTTTGTGAAATCATTGGGTTTAGACATTACTTCGGTGATCCTTACTCCTTTTCAAAAAGGCAGCAACATACCTTTTGTTTTTTGTTCTTTCTATGTAAAGAACAGGAAACAATAATACGAAAGATTGATTCCTTTGTGATACACTCTTGATTGAAACAGTTTGAAAATTTCGACAAATTTGATTTTTTCATTTCAAACTTGTTCATTTTTGAACCTCTCCATTTATCTATATTTAGATATTGATGATATATTTACAAAGTTGGTCTAACTTATTGATTGTAACTAACCCTAGATTATTCCCCCGATAAATGAATCAATCATTTTTGCTCGAGCTCCATCATATGCTATACCTTTATATACCATTAGTATCTTTATTTAGTTATTTAGCAAACCAAGACAAATTAAATTAGGTTCCTAGCAGAACAAATTATGTCGAGACAAGAGCATCTTCATTCGTATAGAAAGAGAAAGATGGTGGATGTCAGAATCCACAGCCAATCATGTCCTTCAAGTCGCACGTTGCTTTCTACCACATCGTTTCAAACGAAGTTTTACCATAACATCCCTCTCATTTTATTTTAATTTGGAATCGTATGCAATTGATTCAATATGGAATCATGAATAGTCATTGGCTGAACCAATCGATACATAATAATCTACACTTATAGATAAGTGTTATCCGGAACTAAATTTAACTAAATGTTTCACTCAATATTTCATTATTAGATTAATAAGATAATCTGAAATAATAAGATAATATTAATAAGAAAAATATAAAAAATAAAAATATACAATTCCAAAATTACAATTACAATATATTATATTTTAATATATATTATATATTTTTCTATTTTATACTCTGAATGTAATATATCTGAATGTAATATATGTAATAATTATGTATTTATGTATGAATATATTCTAATATGATTAGATTAATTATGAATATTTTTATGAATATTTTCTCATTTTTTCTTTATGAAATATGATTTTTCTAATATTATGATTTACTTATTATTTACCATCTCCAATTGAATCTTATTTTCATTTCATTGAAAACAGAGAGATAGTTTGAGAATAAAGTTTCTTTGTTTTCATTATTATGGAGTAGAAAAAGTCTCGTGTAAGGTAAGATCAAAGAGAAAATAAGAATCCTCGGATTCTTATCTTTTCGCATCCATCATCCATCTCCATCATATAAAACAAATAATTGTTAACAAAAGTAATCACGAATATTTAAGAATAAAATACTTTAGTAAAAAAGTAAAAAAAAAAGATATGATTCTCAGAATCATTCTTAGAATTCAGATTGGATAACATTGTATCCAACATTAAACAGAAAATTGTTGAATGAAATTTTCAATTTCAATAGAGAAGAATCTTTCGTTTAGAATGCAAACGATCTGGGACGGAAGGATTCGAACCTCCGAGTAACGGGACCAAAACCCGCTGCCTTACCGCTTGGCCACGCCCCATTTTGATTTGGTATATTTGGTATAAGAAAAAATAAGATAAATATTGGTTATTCGTCAATAACCAACCAAAAGAAATATAGGACATGTTGTCACTAGGATTCAACACAATAGATATAGAATCAAAAAGATTAATTGATCATTACTTAGAATTCAATTAAGATATTGTATGAAATATAGAATTCCTTGTATTCTTATTTGATTGGAGAATGTAAGGAAGGATTCTTGATTGGGGAGAAGTCAAAGAAAAATAAGAATTTCTTTCTTTATCTGCCTTTTTATTTGAAAATTTTCCTCATAAAAACAACTCAATCCAATCTGATAATTTATTATCATTTCAATTTAATTTGAATCTTTAAGAACAAGAAAAGAATATTTGTTATGTTTAATATCTTTAGTTTAATCTGTATCTGTCTTAATTATACCCTTTATTCGAGTAGTTTTTTCTTCGCCAAATTGCCCGAGGCTTATGCCTTTTTCAATCCAATCGTAGACGTTATGCCGGTTATCCCTGTACTCTTTTTTCTCTTAGCCTTTGTTTGGCAAGCTGCTGTAAGTTTTCGATAAAAATGAAATCTCTATTCAATTCATAATTTCTTCGATAAAAAAAAGATGAGATTTTTATTCTGAAAATCAATAAGATCATAAATAAGATTCAGATAAGTCTGGACATTAGGAACCCTCGATTCAAAAAGTGAAATTCTGGTATTTTCTATTTTATATTGAAATTTCATTTGAATAAGGGAAGGGGGTGATGATCTTTATCTTTAATCAGCTAATCAGCTTATTTCTTCTTTTGTTCTGACCTTTCCTTTAGAAAATACCATACAATATCTAATTATAGATATGGATATGACAAGAAATTTCAAAAAAACTTCCTTTTTTTTTCATCTTTAGAGCGTCATATCAAAATAGTGTCTAGTGTGTGTCGTAAAATAGGTGATCTATTTCCTTAAAAAAAATGATCTTATCTTATCTTGGAGATTTGTAATGCTTACTCTTAAACTATTCGTTTACACAGTAGTAATATTCTTTGTTTCTCTCTTCATCTTCGGATTCTTATCTAATGATCCGGGGCGTAATCCCGGGCGTGAAGAATAAAAAAAGATATGAGATTTGTTTTTACTTTTTCCTTAATTTTTTCATAGGTAAATGTAAAAAGAAATGGAATAGATGCTAGATAAAGATAAAAGATTCATATCTAAAATCTCAAGTGATCAGGGGGGTCGGAGAGAGAGGGATTCGAACCCTCGGTACGAATAATTCGTACAACGGATTAGCAATCCGACGCTTTAGTCCACTCAGCCATCTCTCCCCATTCAAAATTGGAAATTTATCTTTAACACGTGAAGTCAAGATTGAGAACAATTTTTATTTTCCTTCAATGATTCGAAACAGATTTTTCCAATAGAAAGAATACCTTACTTCTTTTATTTTGTACAAAAGGTTCATTTCCCCGGCCTGGTTAAGTATAAGTACTGGCCGGGCCAGTACTTCTTTTGTTCCGACGAATAAAAATTGTTATTGAAACAAGACAGAGTCATTTTTATTCCCATTCCTAATTATTAGAAATTCTATAAGATTCTAATAGATAGATTATCTTAATAGATTATCTTATAAATTCTTTAAAAAATTATCTAGATCTAGATTAATGATTAATATAGAATATTCTATAGATTCTATATTGAAATTGAAATATCAGAGATTAGATTTATATATCTATTCTTAGTAGATTATCTATTCTATATTAGAATAGAGTACCTTATATAGTAATTCTAGTAAATTAGAGTATAAATGAGTATAAATTCTACTATTTTAGTCTTTCTAGTAAAATTGTTATACTATAATAGTATTATAGTATAGTACTAATCGTCGTCTTTCTTTTCTTATTCTTAAGTCTAAAATTCGGAAATTCATTTTTCATTAATGAATTTCATTCTAAATGAAAGTTGAAGTTCAGTATTATATTCATCTTAATAATTCACTTAAGAAATCTTAATAAGAAAGAAGTATTAAGAAAGAAAAAAAATATATCTTCTAATATCTTATAAGAGAAATAAGAAATAATATCAAATAGAAAACACATATTTATAAAATGAGACTATAAATCATTTACTTGTTCAAAGCAAGGTACAAGCTTGAAAGTTTGAGGCCCAATTTACCCGAATTCAGAAAATTTGACTAAACTTTTTGCTATTCAACTATGTTTTTTTTTCAAGTTTTCAATTCCGCGCCGCAGTGGAACAAAATACGTGTTAATGCTGGAATTTTCATGATTCTGATGCTATCTTGACTGCGTCTGATTACTTTGTTGGACAAATGGTCCATTCATATCCAATAATGAATATATAGCGGGTATAGTTTAGTGGTAAAAGTGTGATTCGTTCTATTAACAACTTCAATAGTTAAGGGGTCTTTCCATTTTTTTCATATTCCGATCAAAAACTTTATTTCTTAAAAAGATTTAATCCTTTCACCCTCAATAGGACATTTGAGGAAAGAATATACATTCTCACGATTTCTATCCAAAAGGCAATCAGAATTTTAATAAAAAAATTGGATTATGGAGTCGAGAAGCATAATTTTTTTGATTGGTTCAATTCTTCCAATTGAATGAGTATGAATAAAGGATCTATGGATGATAGTACAAAACTTTCAATCGTAACTAAATCTTCAATTTTTGCGCTGAAAAAGGGGGATATTGAAGCCAAATAGCTAGAAAATGATGGTTTTGGTTTACTAGAACCCTCGGCTTCTTGTTTCAGCTCGGTAGAAACAAAATTATTTTCCTTAGGATCCCGCGAGTAGAAAAGAAATAGGGAACGAAGTAACTAGACTAGAAAGATTTGATAGAATCCCCCTCTTCTAGAGGGATCATCTAAAAAGCAAGTAGCTTTAGATGCATTCGTAAAAAAAGCTGACATAGATGTTATGGATCTCATTTTTTCTCTGGTGGGAATACATAGATCTTCCATAAAGGAGCCGAATGAAACCAAAATCTCATGTTCGGTTTTGAA